ATGAATATTATTGCGATTTTGAGACGAAAGAACTCCTTTTCTATCAAAATATCCAAAATATTTCGAAAGAATTCCAATGATTCCCCATAGCCAAGAATAGAATAATTGAGAGAAAGATATTGTGATGATCAAAAAAATGAGCGGCAAAACAAGACAGACATGGGCCAGTTATCATTATTAAGAAAACCCATTATTCGTTAGTAAAGAACACAAACGAAAGGATAAAAAAAGGTCGATTGACAAAAAGGAAATAATTTACAAGATATGATTTATCTGCATCTAAAGTAGCACTTCCAACATCTAAAGTAGCACTTCCAACAAATATTGAACTTCAAAAAAAAAGAGAAATTTCTTTCTTTCGAAATCGTTTGATATATGAGAGAAATTGAATCTAGTAGTTCAATTTCTTACTTGTTTCAATTGAGTTACATGGATTTGGATACGCATAAAAAACCACAAAAAAAAGAGTTTTGTTTTATGGTTGTTCCATATACGTCAGCTTTGGCTCGACTGAATGTTCTGACGAAACTTCAGTTAAGTTCTGTTATAGAAAAAAACAGGATTCTTGCATTTTTCCCTCCTGCTGAGGCTGAGAAAGCATTCGTTCTTCAGCCTCAGTTCCTTTTCTCAAAAGATTTCAATTGGTACGCGCAAGAAATAGGCCAATTCCACGGCTTTTTCTTCAACTTCTCGTGGAGTCAAATTCTCATCAGTACGGGTCAACAGAAGAAACCCCCGACCTCTGATATCGATATAAAGGACACGACGAGCATAAGGACCCTCTTTAACTCTTATTCTAACGGATTGAATATCTTTTATATAGAATCGGAGGAATATGCGACGATTTTTTCCAGGAAATCCCCAACGAAAAATACACACTAGTCCTTCCTTTCTATCGAATCGATCATAACCACTACCTACATTCCAGGAAATTGTGCACCACAAATAGGAACTAATAAAGAGACCCCCGATCCCGTAGAAAAGCATCACGATCCCTTGTGGAAAAAAAGGGACTTGCTGACACGGAACAAAAGATATCAAATTTCTACCAAAATAACTGGAAATTCCAACCAATAAGAATCCTAATGAACCTAAAAAAACGGTAAGGGCCCAGAAAAAATTACTTAGTTTTCGAGCCCCTGCTATAAGATCGACCCATAAGCGTTTGGATCGCCAATTCATATTAGACGTCCTTTTGTTTTTCATATTAGACCTCCTGTTGTTTTTCATATTAGACCTCCTTTTGTTTTATTGGAATTTTGAGAATACCCCAAATTATTTTGACTTTCTTTTTTTTGTTTCCGAAGGAACTCTCATCAACTAGCACTAGTTTGATGTGAACTAGTACTAGTTTGATGTGCACTTTTATTTTAGGAGTAATTCATCCAATTTTTTAGATCAAAAAAAATAAATACCCTTCATATGATCCCAATATACATATAGATCCACCAACTTTACATTTTAGGCATCCAGCGCCCCTGATCTATTTGAAACTAGCTAGAATTCATTTACCCATAGATCATTTTCTGCAGGCATAAGAGCTTTTTCCTTTATGTTCGCCGGAAATCACATGTTATACCATATTTCCCGAAATAAAAATCTGTGTTATGTTACAAGTCTAAGTTTCAAAAAAAACGGATGAGATTTTGTCCTCTCAGATCTAAACAATCTTGTTTTTTTGAACATAAAGAAATAAAGAAGCCATTGCCATTGCCGGAAATACGAGACCTACTAAAGGCACAAAAATAGAGGGAAAATTGAAAGTTGTCATAAAATGGGTACCTCGATTTACTATTTGTACCTGTTATTCTTTTTTTTTTTTATATCATATTTTTTATTTATACTAATTATAATTATACTAATTATAATTAATAATTGTAATTATTATGAATTCGTAGTTATTATTAATTAATTCATTTTATGAATTAATTCATAAAATTTGAAAATTAGTATTAAAGATATAAGTATCTCTATATCTAAGTGATAGAGTGATAGAATAAGTCCAAGGAATGTAGAACTAAATAAATGGACTTATTCTATCTTTCTACAATTAGATCTTAGGTCACCAAAGAAAAATCCATTAGTATTTACTTTTGATTCGGATAAGCTAACTACTTAGTTGTTACAAATAAAATAATGGAACTTAGGGCGCTCTACTTGATTGAATTGAAATTCAAAGGATTGAAGTCGTGGAACTTCAAAAACTCAATCAGAACGTCTTTTAAAAGCTTCCGTGGGATGATTAGGTCGAGTATGCCCTTCTCGAATAAAGGTTCAGCCTCTTGTGAACCTTCGGGTATTGGTTCCTTCAATGTTTCTTCAATTACTCTTTTACCCGCAAATGCAATGTAGGAATTGGGCTCGGCAATAACGATATCTGCCAACGTACCAAAACTAGCTGTTACCCCACCAGTAGTAGGAGATGCAAGGATTGACGTATATAATAACTTGTTCTCGGATTCATCATAATCCAATAGGGCAGATGATATTTTAGCCATTTGCATCAAGCTCAAACTTCCTTCTTGCATGCGTGCCCCACCCGAAGCGCATACTATAACAAGAGGTAGAGATTGATTGGTAGCGTACTCAACCAAACGGGCGATTTTCTCTCCAACTACAGATCCCATACTGCCCCCCATAAACTCAAACTCCATAATCCCAAAAGCTGCGGGAAACCCATATAGTTGACCTGCGCCTGTTTGAACAGCCTCATTTAATCCTGTCTTTTTTCGATAAGAATCAAGACGATCTTCATAGGACTTGCCCTTCTCCTCCTCCAAATCCCATTCAGAAGGATCTTTTAAAAAGTTATCCTCCTCCGAATCCGATTCAGAACGATCTTCTGAAAAGTAATTCTCCTTCAAATCCGATTCAGAACGATCGTTATCCTCCTTCGAATCCGATTCATAGGGATCGGGATCCGGAGAGGCCATGTCTTCATCGATAGGATCCCAAGTCTCGAGGTCGATCAAAAATTTGATTCTTTCTGGACTATTCATTTTAAAATGATATGGACAGTGTTCACACAGATTATTTCGTTCTTTTAACCATCTGCGATAATTTAACCCAAGACAATCCTCGCATTGAACCCACAAAGCCGCAATGTGTGGAGGAGTACCCACACGACACACATGGGTCGGATTCGAATCATGCGAATCATCGGACTTGGATTGATCCGAATCATCCGAATCATCGGATTTTCTTTGATCCGAATCATCCGAATCATCGGATTTTCTTTGATCCGAATCATCGGATTTTCTTTGATCCGAATCATCCGAATCATATGGATGGGTCTCTTCCGAATCATCCAAACCGTTATGATGCCAACCATCCCAATCAACCCAACCATCCGAATCATCCGAATCATCCGAATCATCCCAACCATCCCAATCATTATCTTTCGGTTTTTGATCTTTCGAATCCCCCAGAGCAGGATCCCCATCAGTCGATTTTTGATCTTTCGAATCCTCTCTTAGAGGTAAATCATTACCCTCCGCGGGGTTTAGTGCGTCAGACTCCCCGCTTTCATCACATGTTCTGCCTTTCTCAAAAAACGAAGCCCCATTACCATTATCTCCAATGTCACTACGGTCGCCCCCACTGGGCATATGAATACCGAGGTCAGGAAATGGTTTAGAAGATTCAGAACGATTGTTGATTTCCCCATGAGGATAATTGTTATTAGATCGAGAAATGGGATTATTCGAACTAGATTGAATATCGTACACGGAACCATTGTCTGACAAAAAGTTTTCACTAGTCTTTTCGAAAAAGTCACTAAGGCCCATTGAACTCCTTATCCCATCTTTCGACGTCAATCGAGTCTTAAACAAAATCGGATTAAAACACCAGTTTGAACTAAAACAACAGTTCAAACTAAAATAACATTTTGAACTCAAATATCCTTTGGCCATATTGGTCACTCCCTTTTAGTTTAGAATAAAGGAAAAAAAAAGATCGAAAGTAATACAAGAAAATCAAAATCGAAAATCAAAATCGAAAATCAAAATAGATTCCATACAGGTTGCTAAGCCTGCGATATTGATTCGCAAGCAAAGCATTTACATGGAGCAAATGCTCCGGCTATTTTAACATAACATATTTTATGTTAATTTAACATAAATTGTCAATGCCAAGCCTGCGAAATGAAACTGGGGAAGCCTGCGATATTGATTCACAAGCGCGGCCTTGAAATTTTGGATTTCATGTTCCCTAGTCATATCCATATTATTATATGGACATGTTGATTGTCAATACTCAATACTTTAGACATAAAGTTCCCCAGTCCATATTATTATATGGATGAACATGTTGATTGTCAATACTCAATACTTTAGACATAAAGTTCCCCAGTCCATATTATTATATGGATGAACATGTTGATTGTCAATACTCAATACTTTAGACATAAAGTTCCCCAGTCCATATTATTATATGGATGAACATGTTGATTGTCAATACTCAATACTTTAGACATAAAGTTCCCCAGTCCATATTATTATATGGATGAACATGTTGATTGTCAATACTCAATACTTTAGACATAAAGTTCCCCAGTCCATATTATTATATGGATGAACATGTTGATTGTCAATACTCAATACTTTAGACATAAAGTTCCCCAGTCCATATTATTATATGGATGAACATGTTGATTGTCAATACTCAATACTTTAGACATAAAGTTCCCCAGTCCATATTATTATATGGATGAACATGTTGATTGTCAATACTCAATACTTTAGACATAAAGTTCCCCAGTCTATATTATTATTATATGGATTGACATATTGATTGTCAATACTTTAGACATAAAACTTTACTTTTTATGAATTTGTATAAAAATTCAATAAATGAATAGCCATTGGCTCCACAATTCTTTTAAAAAAATATGTTTATTCTATCTTATCTTATTTTCTAATAGAAATAGACGAAACATAGAAATTCAATCACTGAAGTGTCAAAAAAAAAGGATTCTCTTTTGTTTTGTAGGAATCCGG